ACTTCAAACAGTTTAGCTTTAACCATGTTAAAGGTCTCACATTATTGGTTGATAGAGAATCAAAGTTTACTTACCAATGAATAACGAAATGCTATGGTTCTTACATATGATTTATGAATTTACTCAGAAGGAATTCGTTGAGATTATGCACTTTTTTTCTGATTCATTCTATACTTATACTATAAAAATAGAATATAAAATAAAAATAACATAAATAAAAATAAAGTGCAGCCGGTTGGGTCCAACCTATTCTTGAAATATACAACTCGCACACACTCCCTTTCCAAAATAAATCAATACACCAAGCACTACACTTAGATTTATTGGATTTGTTGCTAAAATATCGGTATTAAACCCGAAACTCCCGGCGGATGGCCAACGGCCTAAGGAAACGAAGGAATCGGTTACATTTTGCATACGCTCTCCTCTTATAGATAGGACTAACAAAGAACAGAGCTCTTTTTGTATCACTGGGCTCGCCCTTTTTTTTTTATCGATTTCTTTTTTTTCTTAATTTCCCATTTTTTATGGGAGTAGATTAAATTTAGTTATTGAATTTGAGAATTACAAAATTTCTTATTTTTTTTCTTTTTTTGAAGTTTCCGATAAGATACTTATTAAGTTAGGTACTAAGGTCTCGTGTCAATTGCAAAATATCCCCTTTGTTCAAACACTTCTTAAAAGAAAAGTAAAAATTCCATCGTATTAAACTAAGGACGGGAAGGAAAAAAGCGAGCGAATCCACTAATTCCTCATTCTCAAATCAGTCCTTCCCGGGGTATTGTTGCAACAAATACATAATTGTAGGAGTAAAGTATTGATATAATTCACAAAAGCAAACGGCAACGAGTTAATAAAATAAGAAAAAAGTATGTTATGTACTTTTTTACATTTTCATTCGAGTTTTAAATTAAACAAAAGGATTCGCAAATAAAAGCGCTAGTGCCACGACCAGTCCATAAATTGTTAAAGCTTCCATAAAAGCTAGACTAAGCAATAAAGTACCTCGTATTTTTCCTTCTGCTTCTGGTTGTCTCGCAATACCTTCTACGGCTTGGCCTGCAGCAGTACCTTGACCAACTCCAGGTCCAATAGAAGCAAGCCCTACGGCCAATCCAGCAGCAATAACGGAAGCGGCAGAAATCAGTGGATTCATGATGATAGGTTCCTCGCACCAAAAAAAAAATGGTTAATGATACAATCAACCAATGAATTATTATTTATTTGATCACTAAAATCTATCGAGTCAAAGTAACTAAAACTTCGAATATAAAAAATAATATAATATAGATTCGATAGGGATAACCCCTATATAACTAGTATATATCTAATATCACATATACATTTGTTTCTTTCATAACGTAAACCGCCCGCATTTTATATTGAATTGGATTCTAGTTGAATTGGATTCTAGAATAATTCTTCGAAAGATATACAGGGGCTGTGGCTGGGCTTATAGGCATTCCATATATCTAGTGTGACACCCCTAACCCATCCACCATTTCGTAATATCGTCTATCTTTCCTCCTACAACTCTAGTCGTATATATATATGTATTTCTATCTATTATGTTCCTCAACCAAGAACCAAGTAAATTATATGCATTGCCTCAATTAGGATAAGCTAAAAAAAAAAAAAGACTATTTCGAAAACTAATCAATGATGACCCTCCATGGATTCCCCTATATAAGCCGCAGCTAAAGTTGCAAAAATAAGAGCTTGAATACCACTTGTAAATAATCCAAGAAACATGACAGGTATAGGAACTACTAAAGGTACTAAAGAAACAAGAACAACAACTACTAATTCATCAGCCAATATATTCCCGAAAAGTCGAAAACTAAGAGATAAAGGTTTTGTGAAATCTTCTAGGATGTTAATTGGTAAAAGGATTGGAGTTGGTTGAATGTATTTTCCGAAATAGCCCAATCCTTTTTTGGTAAGACCCGCATAAAAATATGCCACTGACGTGAGTAAAGCTAAAGCAACAGTAGTATTTATATCATTCGTGGGGGCGGCTAACTCCCCATGAGGTAACTGTATGATTTTCCAAGGTAAAAGAGCACCTGACCAATTAGAAACAAAAATAAATAGGAACATAGTTCCAATAAAGGGAACCCAAGGACCATATTCTTCTCCAATCTGAGTTTTGCTCAAGTCTCGAATAAATTCAAGGACATATTCGAAGAAATTCTGACCGTCGGTTGGAATGGTTTGTGGATTCCGAACAGCTAGGATGACTGAACCTAATAAGATAGCAATTACGACCCAAGAAGTGATAAGTACTTGGGCATGAATTTGTAAACCTCCTATTTGCCAATATAAATGTTGGCCTACTTCTACACCTGATATATCGTATAACCCTTTGAGTGTTTTAATGGAACATGGTATAACATTCATATTGTCCTCTGGCAGAAATCGAACTTCAAAAAAAGAATTATTTTGATTCAACCATCTCTTTCTCAACTCATCCGCTTTCATCATTAATCATATATTTAGGATACCAAGAAATCACATAACATAATATCAATAATATCCCATTTTATCTCTTTTTAAAATAAAAATTCAAGACAAGAATAGTAACCGATCCAATAAAATAAATTAAAATAATTAACTAATCTTATTATTCTTAATCATAACATAATCATAATCAACGACTTCTTATATAGCTAGAACGACCCTCACAAATTGCGGATACTAATTTGTTAAGAATCAATCGGATTGAAGCTATAGCATCATCGTTGGCTGGAATCGAAATATCTGCGAGATCTGGGTCGCAATTTGTATCGATTAAACAAATCGTCGGAATTCCCAAAATGACACATTCTCGAAGAGCCGTATATTCTTCTTGCTGATCGACGATGATTACAATATCGGGCAACCCCATCATATATTTGATCCCACCCAGATATGTTTGCAAAGTAGATAATTTTCTCTTCAACATTGCTGCATCTCTTTTAGGGAGACGGTTGAGTTTCCCCATCTTTTGTTCTGCTCTTAAGTCTCTGAACTTATGAAGTCTCGTTTCCGTAGTGGACCAATTCGTTAACATACCACCGAGCCATTTTCTATTAACATAATGACATCGAGCCCTTATTGCAGCTGATGCTACTAAATCTGCTGCTTTATTTTTGGTACCAACGATTAAGAAGTTTTTTCCTCGACTTGCTGCATCAAAAACTAAATCACAGGCTTCTGATAAAAAACGAGCAGTTCTAGTAAGATTTATAATATGAATACCTTTACGCTTTGCAGAGATATAAGGGGCCATTCTAGGATTCCATTTCTTAGTACCATGACCAAAATGAACTCCTGCTTTCATCATCTCTTCCAAATGGATGTTCCAATATCTTCTTGTCATTTTTCCCACGCTTTCTCTTTTTTTTTTTATAAATAAATAATTGTTCCTACGGAACTTTCTACCGGGATTGACCGTCGATACACAGCCCAAACCATTAATTTTGATTATTACTTACTCAATTTTATTTATTACCAAATCAATAACTAGAAAATAACTAGAAAGTAATTTAAAGAATAAATCTCTCCTTAGGAATTATGAATTCGCGTAAATAATTTTTCTGGTGTGTCATGGAAATTGCTTGGGGCGCAAGAACAAAAAAATTCTCTATGGTGTAACAAAATATCTCTCATTTCCAACTCGAATAGATTTTTCTTTTTGATTTCCAAATGAATGTTTTTGTCTTGCCTTGAACGGTGCACTAATTTTTTGAATCCCGTACCGACAGGGATAATACCCCCCAGAACAACATTTTCTTTCAGACCCTTCAACCAATCAATACGACCCCGTAGAGCAGCTTTTGCTAAAACTCTAGCAGTTTCTTGAAAACTTGCTTCGGATATGAAACTTTGAGTATTCAGAGATGCCCTCGTTATTCCCAATAAAATTGCCCGATAACAGATCGCTTCGTCTAAAGCACGCCCTGCTCGTTCCGCTCGAAACAATCCGATTAATTCTCCAGGTAAAAAAACATTAGACATTCCATCTTCTGAAACCAACACTTTTGATGTTACTTGCCGTACAATAATCTCTATATGTCTATTATGGATCTGTACCCCCTGGGATCGATAAACCTTTTGGATCTTATTAACCAAAGAGATACGACTTTGGGCTATGGTTAGCTCAGCTCCAATTAAGAATCCCCAAGGAATTCCAAGAATTCTTGGTATACGCTCGTTCCAACCTTCAACTCTCCTTTCAAGGTTCATCGATATTGAACCAATCGAGCGAACTTCTAAGATTTGTTCCACTTTTGGAAGACCTTGCGTTATGTCACCAGATCGGGATTTTTCATATATAAATGTAACTAATGTATCTCCTTCAAAAAGGGTTTCTCCATAATGTCCATGAACAGTCGCCCCTGGAGTGGCCAAATAGGGCTTAGCAGATCTTATAATTAAGGAGTCAACATGAACAATTAAAATTTGACCAGATTTTTTTATGCGTGGTCCATATTTAAATAGACATATATTTTCACAAATAAATTGTCCAATGCTAATTATTGTGGATGTCTCTTCACAATAATTGTAATGTAGAAAGCACCAATTCAAATGGAATGGATTCAAAATGATGTTATTGCACGGACCAGGATTATAAATCCTCCTATTTTCATCTATTAAACAGTATTTAAGTACTTCAAGTACTTGGAAAGTCTGTTTAAAATTGGCAAGTAGCCAATATTTGTTTAACAAGATCTGATTATGAGTTATTAAATGGTAAGATGAATAAAAGTTCACTATTTTAGGTACAATAGTACCTAAGGGACCCAACAAATCCCTAATTGGAGTTATAGGATTTGACTCTTTTGCCACATTGTTATATTTCGAACCGTTGAATGGACCAACTCGAAAACAATTGAATGATGACAAAATTATCAAAGATTGGCATTCCTTATTTCGATTCAACAACGTACCGACAGTTTCTTGATGCTGGGTAACTAATGGAATCTTCCCTTTGGAATAAAAGGGATTGATATTGGTGC